CTTCAACAGGAATCGTAGATTAGAAACCTCTGGTAAAATGTCCGCCCGTAAACCAGCAGATAAAGTACTCCAGGGATTGGCGACTTAACCATTCAGTGACTTTGGCAGGTGAATTCAATAATAGACGCCTGTTAGTATTCCATCCTTCCTCTCCTTTCAGGGCCTATCCGAAAGAGAATCCAGTACTTCTTGGTCGTTAATATCTGAACGGGTTGTTCGCTGTTCAATAATTCTTGTTTAGGCAGTTCATACCATCCAGACATAGTGTTTTGATCCACGATTTCAATTCTTCCGTGTTTCAGCAGTAACATATTGTTCCATGGAGCTAAGGTCAAAAATATGGAAGAAGCGGGCGTTTCCACGACTCTACCACCCATCCACTTAATCCTTCTTTCATGGCCACATATCTTTCCGGCTAAGGAATGGGAAATCCTTCTCCCGTTACATGAATCCAATTTTCATTTCATCCGGAAAAAGCCATCTTTTTCTCAACAATGTCTTTGTCATTTGATACAATAGCGTTCCGTTAGATAGGAACAAATTGGATAAATACTGATAACTCTCGGATAGAGTATTCGAACGGAAAGATCGATTAGATGATGAACTTTTGGTTCTAAGCCATCTCTGACGATTAATCAACAATTCGAAGTGCTTTTCTTGCGTATTCTTGATAAACCAGCCTTTATATATAGATGTAGGAGGATCCGTTTGGGAAGTAAGAAGCCCCTTTGACATCTCTCCATCTGCAAATAATTCTCGATGTGAAAACACAGAACCGGGGGGCGGATCCTTGAATAGTAAAAAGAGTGGATCTGCGGGGTCCCAAATGAATTGGCTTATTCGAAAAAGGCTTTGTTCTTTGGAAGATCTAGCTCTTGTCTGGTACTGCACGGTTCCATTCTGTAAGAACCCCGAATCATTCTCTTGAAGCTCATCCTCTTCATCAAAAATGATCCGCTTGACCCGAAATGACCTGGCCCAATAGGGAAATCCCAATTCATTGGGCCTTTCGATACAATCAAATAGAAAGGCCCAAGGGCGCCATATTCTAGGAGCCCAAACTATGTGATTGAATAAACCCTCCTCTATCTGTTGCGGGTCAAGGGGTCCTTCTCCCTCCCCCTCTTCAAACTCCGATTCGTAGTTTTCATAGAGAAATCTCTGATCAAGGATAGAACAAGATCCGTTTTGCATCATATCTAAGAGATTCCTTGGTTCGGGCCGAAGAAGCAATGTCACTCGATCATTATCAAACTGGCTGCAATCTTTTTCTGTCCGTGAAGATCCCACCAGAGCGCCTTCTACTTCTAATAGGCCATGAACTAGATCCGAATCATTCTCAATGAGTCCATAAGAAGTGATCCCATTTTTTTCATCGGATCCGGGTAGAGACCAAAGGTCTTGAGCGACCGATCCGGCAGAACAACTCAAAAGATAAAGAAGCATCGTTAATTTCTTCATGGTCGTTCCAAGTTCGAAGTACCATTTGTACAAATAAGAATCCCCTTCGTTACATGATTTCTTCTTCATATAGATAGATATAGGATCTATGGGGCAATTACTTAGAAGTACATTTTGTGCTACAGCCCTTCCTATCTGATAGAAAAGGATCCCATGATCCTGAACCAATCTTACCTGGGATCGCAAATCCCAAGTTTGTCTATGAAGAGCGGATCTAATTGTATTCGTGTCTATAATTGATTTCTTCTGTGTAATACTAATCGATAGGGCCTCGTTGGTAAGTGCTACAAGAGCTCGTGCATTGGAACCCATGGTTATGGACCCGAATCCGTTATTATGGAACATTTTCTTTTCCAAGTGAAATCCCCTAGTATATGAAAGGGTGAAAAAGTGCTTTCGTTGTTGTGGAATAAGAAGCCTTCGTATCTTAATGCACGTATTTAATCTATTCGGAGCTATTAGAGCGGGATCCACTTTTTGGGGAATATGAGTCGAAGCAAAAACAAGAATATTTCTAGCGGAACATCTTTCACAATCCCTGGAGAGATGGTTCACTAATAGACCGAGGGATAAGTAATTCGACTCATTCACATCTAGATCATGAATACTTGGAATCCATATTATGCAAGGAGAAATTGCTTTTGCTAATTCGAATTGAAGGGTGATATAAAATCGGTCTATTTCCAGCATCATATCCATAGTTAGCGCATTCATCATAGTTAGCAGCTCCAGCTCCGTATCAAGGTCACGATCGATATCGTCACTAGCATCAATATCGTCACTATCATCAATATTGATATCATCAATAAGAAAACCTTTAGGCTTGTTATCCAGGAACTTGTTCAGAAATACCGTAATGAAAGGAACATGGGAGTTTGCCGCTAGGTATTTGACCAAATAGGATCGTCCACTTCCTATAGAACCTATCACTAAAATACCCCTAGAGGGGGATAAGGCTAAGCGGAGCGAAAAGGGTTTTCCATGAGATGGGAAATGAAAACTATTAGCCACACACGAAGTTTGTGAATAAGTGAGTGTC